TTTAATTCACAATAATCAAAAAAAATGTATCCATTAATATTAATTAAGTAGAATAAACAAACTTGATCCCTTCTTATAAGGTTTTGTCGTTATAGAATATAGGAAAGCAATGATAAGATAAATAGATACGGGAAGGGGGGTAAATAAAAAAGAATAGAGAAAGATTATATAAAGTTATATACAAGTCACTACCCCTTTTTTGTATTTCTTTCCTTAATTTAATTTCGTTTGATTAGGGCGAAGTTCCTTTAAAACCCCCGCCTTTTTAAAAATATCCTGAACAGTTCCTGTAGGTTGAGCACCCTTTTCAAGGAAATAGAGAATAGCAGGAACATTTAAATAAGTTTTATTTTTTATCGGATCATAAAAACCCACCTTCTGAAGATCTTTTCCCTCTCTTCGGGATCGAACATCAATTGCAACGATTCGATAGACAGCTCATTGAGATAGATGTAGATGAAGAATACCCCTCCTAGAAACGTATAAGAGGTTTTCTCCTCGTACGGCTCGAGAAAAAATAATTTGATTCGAAGTTTTATCTATGTATGGAATTCTAATAAATTAATAAATGAGGTCCATAAAATCATCAAATCAATTAGACTATGATTTAAGTCTTTTTTCTTTTTCGTTCCTGAAAAAGAAAAATAAATCATTCGTACTCATAACTCAAGTTAGATAACTCTTAAGAAAATCGTTAGGCAATTTCATTTATTGAGTGGTCTTTACCCCCTTATTTGTCTCGTTTAAAAAAAATATATTTGAGTGGTCTTTACCCTCTCGTTTAAAAAAAAATATATTAGGATTGTCAGGCCCAGTTATTGAGACAATTAAAAGGGTCTTTCCTTGTTCTGGGATCCTTTATCAATCATTGGGTTTAGACATTACTTCGGTGCTTCTTAATCCTTTCAAAATGGCAGCAACATACCTCTTTTTTTGGATTTCCTTCTATCAAAGAATCTTACGAACGATTGATTCTCGCGTGATACACTTTGAATCGAAAAAGTTTGGTTAATTCCAACAAATTTTCCTTTTGAATGGGAAACTTGTTCGAATGGGATTTTTTAGATCGGAGATATATTCACGAAGTTGTTCCAATTTATTGATTTGCATTAACCCTAGATTCTTGCTCCGAGAAATCAATTAATACTTTCTACTCGAGCTCCATCATGGACTATTTTCATTACCAAATGATGTCGAGTCAAGAGCACCTTCATTCCTATAGAAATAGAAAATGGTGGATATAATAAAGAATCCACAATAGATCGTGTACTTCAAGTCGCACGTTGCTTTCTACCACATCGTTTCAAACGAAGTTTTAGCATAACATTCCTCTAATTTGGAACCGGTATTTAATTTAAAAAATTATGGAATCATGAATAGTCATTGGTTTAATTAGTGCATAGACGTCGTAATAATCTATACTCTTTTTTTCTATAGATCGCGGTAAAGATTTTTCTGAAGAAGTTTTATCAAGACCTCTATCAAAGATTACACTTAACTTCTAAAAAATCATTAAAAACATTCATAATTAAAATAAAAAAGGTTCCTACCATTTATCATTATTGGAAGAAAATTGATAGTAAGGACCCCGTTTGATCGTCATAGAAAAGATAAGTCCTTCTTAATTGAATTTAATTGAATTAATAAACTAGATCAAACAAAAAAATAGGGAAGGGGTTTTTCGTATCTATCAAATCGACTGAACAACTGTCTTGTCACCATTCTAAATAGTCTATATTAAAAATTTCAAATTGAAATTTTCGGATCACAAACCTTTTTCATTTCACAAAAATCGAAAGACTTTTATTTTACTATTGAATATAGAACAATAAATAGATATACGATAAACTTTTCCTCATTTTATATGTATTTTGTTTAACCGGGGGTTCAGTAATATTTTATCTTGCCATAAATAGAAAGTGAATAAAAAAAAATAAAAGATATAAAGTACCCCCGTCTCAAGTGTTACATAGATTTACAATTTTTCATTAGGGCCAAACACGAAATACCTAAAATGAGATTCAAGAAAAGCACATCGGTTAAATATATGATTACATATATAACACTCTATTTTTGTTAAATTTTTGTTAATGTGATTCGGGCAGACGCAGATATTTTAATACCTTCGATTAATGATTAATTCTTATCTGCTCTATCATTCTATGGGAATAATGGGGGACATAACAGAACAGAGATTAAAAGGGGGATTCTGACCGAGAATACGAACTGCCTAGGTACAAAACCAAAGAAGCCCAGATTAAGTTGCTCCTTTTTTTATTTTAGCCTAACCCATTAAGAGACTTAATTCTACTGAGTTTAAGTGAATTTTATTAGTACAAAAATAGTTAGAATTCAGAAATCTATAGAAAAATTCATAAATAATTAGACTACCCCATTTATGAAATAAAGAATAATAGATAAATCATTGAAAATTCAAATTTTGATAAAATAGAAAATAGATATGGGACAGAAGGTTTTTCTAAATAACTAACTTCTCTAAATAGGAAGGGTTTGAACATATGATGAAAAGACCCCCGACCTTTTTTTGAATTTGAATTCAAACTCGTAGAATCCATGTTCCCGCCTTACCCGGATCCTAAATAGATTAAATTACGCCTGTGCTGTGTTGAATTCGATTGAGTTAAGTTTGTGAAAAAAGTATGATTCATAAAATATAAAAATCAGAAGCAAGAAACACATTCCACCTAAAATTAGACTTTAAGCAGAACCCTCTTTATTCTAACATAAGGGATATCCTCTGGGACGGAAGGATTCGAACCTCCGAATAGCGGGACCAAAACCCGTTGCCTTACCACTTGGCCACGCCCCATTTAATTTAGATTTTTATTCAACACTAATAAAAAATAATATTTGTATTGCTTGTTTGTCAACTCCAATCTAAATATCTCTAGAATAAATTAGATCCTTACTAGGATTTTGATACGTGTAGATATAGACTTCAACTTAATTTATTGATCATTAGATATAATTCAATTAAGATATTGTATGAAAGTATGATTTCTTCTATTCTCTTTTGAGAATTGGAGGGTTTTTGATTAGGCGGGGTCAAAAGCAAAAGAAAGATTTTTTGTCTACCTTAATTTCTCCCCGTTTCTTTATATCAATAACTCAATCAAAATAAAATGCAATTATCTCCAAGAACAAAAATGTCTGTTATGCTTAATATCTTTAGTTTGATCTGTATCTATCTTAATTCTACCCTTTATTCGAGTAGTTTTTTCTTCGGAAAATTGCCCGAGGCCTATGCTTTTTTGAATCCAATCGTAGATGTTATGCCAGTCATACCTGTCCTCTTTTTTCTCTTAGCTTTTGTTTGGCAAGCTGCTGTAAGTTTTCGATGAGATTTTTAATTTAATAATTTCCTAGAAAATTCATTATTTATTCGAGAAAAAATTCTAACAATTGATAAGATCAGATAAGTTTTAGAGTATGAACCCTCGATTCAAACATTGAAATTCTTTGATAGTCGAGATAAATTCAGCTTACCTCGTCTCGTTTTCTTTTTCTCATTTTTTTTTTTGAACCCCCTTTTAGTAAAAAAAGCCCTAACCCTCTGTAATATTAATTAGGGCCCCCCGCAATATCTAATTGTGGATATGAAATAAATTTTGGTTAATGAAAAACTCTTATTCTAAGTGAATTTCTGAAAATTCTTTTCTATTTCTAGAAAAAACCCGTTTCTTGGTATCAAAATAGGATATGTGTTAAAAAAATGGAGGATCTATTCTCTTTTTTTCCAAAAAATTATCTTGGAGATTGTGTAATGCTTACTCTCAAACTCTTCGTTTATACAGTAGTGATATTTTTTGTTTCTCTCTTCATCTTTGGATTCCTATCTAATGATCCCGGACGTAATCCTGGGCGTGAAGAATAAAAAGGGGTTTTATCTTTTACATTTTCTTAGGATTTTATGTTTAACTAAGAAGAGGGGATTTACAAAATTTGAAAAAAATCAAGTCATCAACGAAAACGGAAAGAGAGGGATTCGAACCCTCGGTACGAATAACTCGTACAACGGATTAGCAATCCGCCGCTTTAGTCCACTCAGCCATCTCTCCCAATTGAAAAATAAAATTACTATGTTAGATTACACATAAAGTAAGGAGTATTTCTTTCTCTCTTTTCTTTATCTATTATTATATTATATAGATATGTACAACTTTTATCAGCTATTTCATTTCGATAAATAACATAAATAAAGGACTCGAAAGCGCCAACAATATAAAGAAACTAAAGAGAACCTCCTTGCATTGATTTTATTTTGTTCGAAAGGCCCTTCTTATTACCACGGCCTGGCCCGGTCAGTACCTAGCCGGGCCTTTTTTTGTTCCAACAAATTTATAGATAAATAAGGACGATTTGAAAATCAAAATGTTTATTATTATATAAATATAAAATTGAATAGGAAATATTCAAACAAGAATTTATAGATAAATAAGGACGATTTGAAAATCAAAATGTTTATTATTATATAAATATAAAATTGAATAGGAAATATTCAAACAAGAGCAAGGAAGGACTATTTCCAGCCACGAAAACGAAAAAAAGAGGTCAATACTCTAATTTGGATGATTTTTTGATGATCCTATCTTGATTCTTGATTATGTCCAATTTCCCTATTCGACAAAAGGTCCAGTTGTATACAATAATTGCATTGTAGCGGGTATAGGTCCAGTTGTATACAATAATTGCATTGTAGCGGGTATAGTTTAGTGGTAAAAGTTTGATTCGTTTTATTAACCCTTTAAGAGTTAAAGGGTCTTTGCTTTCGGTTTGATTCGTATTCCGATCAAAAATTTTATTTCTAAAAAAGGATTGAATCCTTTACCTCTCAATGACATACTCGAGAAAAATATACATTCTGGTGATTTGTATCCAAGGGTCACTTAGAAAGTGAGAAATTGGATTATGAAATTGCGAAACAGAATTTTGGAATTGGATTAATACTTCGATAAGTATGAGTAAAGGATCTATGGATG